TTTTACATGTACAAGTGATGGGAAACAAATAATATCCTTTACATATCCGCCCAGTTTATCGACTTTTTCGGAAATGCTAGAACAAAGAATTTCTTTATACATAATAGAAAAACTATACGACGAAGATCTTTATAATTCTTGGATTTATACTAATGAAAAAAAAAAGTGCAATTTGAACAATGAATTGAAAAGACGAATCCAAATTCTAGAAAAAAATGAGGGATCCTCTAGTCTGGATATGCTTGAAAAAAGAACCATATTATGTGATGATGAAAAAAAAAAAAAATGCTTGCCAAAAGCATATGATCCTTTTTTCAACGGACCATATCGAGGAACGAGAAAAGAATTAGATTCATGTGTAATCATGAATACTTATACAGATACAGAAGATTTAGTAGAATTTTTTTTTCTAAATAAGATTCATGATCTACTTATTAATGATTCCGTAGAACTCCAACGTCAATCATTTTTGAATTCTAAAGAAGAAAAAGGAATTGATTCAGAAAGTCAAGCAAAATATTTGCAATTTGTATTTGATGTAATTACAACACATACAAAAGATCAAAAAACAATGAAAAAAAAATCTATTGGAATTAGAATAGAAGAAGTCAGTAAAAAGGTTTCTCGATGGTCATACAAATTAACCGAGAAATTGGAAGAAGAGGAAGAAGAAAATGGAGAAGAATTGGAGGAAGACGATTATGAGATTCATTCAAGAAGAGCCAAACTTGTGATAATTTATAACGATAATGATCAGAATACCAATTCTATTTCTAGTATTCAGAATACTAGTAACAATGATAAAAACGATGATCCAATGGAAGAGGGAGAGGTGGCTTTGATACGTTACTCACAACAATCGGATTTTCGTCGCAATCTAATCAAAGGATCCATGCGCGCTCAAAGACGTAAAACAGTTATTTGGGACCTCTTTCAAGTAAATGTACATTCCCCACTTTTTTTGGATCGTCTAGACAAAATGTTTTTTTTTTCGTCTTTTGATATCAACGAAATGAAGAATCTAATTTTTAGGAATTGGATGGGCAGAAAACAAGAATCAGAATTAAAAATTTCCTATTTTGAAAATGACGATAAAAAAGAAGAAAAGAAGAAAGAGGAAAAAAGATATAAAAACGAACAGATAGAAATATCAGAAGCTTGGGATGCTTTTATATTTACTCAAGTAATAAGAAGTTTGATGTTAATAACCCAATCTTTTCTTAGAAAATACATTCTATTGCCTTCATTAATAATAGCCAAAAACCTTTTCCGTATGTTATTATTCCAAATTCCCGAGTGGGACGAGGATCTTAAGGAATGGAATAGAGAAATCCATATTAAATGCACCTATAATGGTGTTCAATTATCAGAAACAGAATTTCCCCAAGATTGGTTAATAGATGGTATTCAGATAAAGATTCTATATCCTTTCTGTCTAAAACCTTGGAGAAAATCTAAGGCACAATCTCATCATAGAGATCTAATGAAAAAAAAAGAGAAAAAAACAAATTTTTGTTTTTTAACAGTCTGGGGAATGGAAGCGGAACTTCCCTTTGGTTCTCCCCGAAAACGACCTTTTTTTTTTGAACCTATTTATAAAGAACTCCAAAAAAGAAAAAAAAAGGTGAAAAATAAATTTTCAAAAGTTTTAAAATCTTTAAATAAAATAAATAAAAAAATAAAATCCTTTCTAAAAATTCTAAAAGAAAAAACAAAAGGGGTCGTTCAAATTATCAAACTAATAATGAAAAAACTGGAGAAAGTAAATCCAATTTTATTATTTAAATTAAGGAAAGAAAAAGTATATGAACCAAACGAAAACAAAAAAGATTTCAAAAGAAATAATAATATTCTTCGCGAATCGTCCGTAATAGAAAAAAGAATGAAAGACCTTTCTGATAAGACAATCAAAATAAGGAATCAAATTGAACAAATCGCAAAAGACAAGAAAAAAAAAGAAATAGTTCTAATTTCTGATAATAAAGGATCGGGATCACAGAAACATATTTTGAAAATATTAAAAAGGAAAAATATCCGATTAATGCGTAAATCACACTACTTTATCAAATCATTCATTGAAAAAATATACATAGATATTTTGCTATGTACCATTACCGTTTCTAAGATAAATGCACAACTTTTCTTTGAATCAACAAAAAAGATCTTTACTAAATCCATTTACAACAATGAAATAAATCAAGAACAAGAAGGAATTGATGAAACAAATAAAAATACAATGAATTTTCTTTTGACTATAAAAAAATTCAAATCGTTTTCAAATACTGATAATACTACGAATAGCAATCAAAATTCCAATACTTATTGGAACTTATCTTCCCTGTCCCAAGCATATGTTTTTTACAAAATATCACAAAACCAATTACTTAATAAGCATCAATTGAGACCTGTACTTAAATATCAAGGGAGCTATCCTTTTTTTAAGGATAATTTAAAAGACTATTGTATGATACATGGAATATTTAACTCACATAATAAAATTCATACGTATGTAATGAACGAATGGAAAAATTGGTTAAAAGGTCATTATCAATACGATTTATCTCAAAAAAAAAGGTCTCCATTAGTACCTAAAGAATGGCGAAATAGAATCAAGAAACATCGTATGATTCAAAACAAGGAATCAAACCAATTGGATTTATATAAAAAATACCAATTTATTTATTCCATGAAAAAAGATGACTATGCAGCAAATTCATTTATGAGTCAAAAAGACAAATGGAAAAAACATTACAGATATGATCTTTTCTCATATAAATACATAAACCTTCCTAATTTATACATTTCTGGATCAACATTAGAAATAAACGGGGACCAAGAAATTCTATCTCATTTCAATATATCGAAACCTGAATCATTTTATGTATTGGTAAGTATACCTAGTAATAATTATCTAGAAAAAGGATATCTTATTGATAGGAATACAAATTTGGATAGAAAATATCTTGATTGTAGAATTCTTCATCTTTGTTTTCTAAATAATATTGAGATCTGGACCAATGTACATATTGGTATCAAGATTCAGAAAGATACTAAAAATGAAATTAAGAATTTCAAAAAAATGGAAAAAAAAGATCTTTTTTTTCCTACAATTCATCAAGAGATCAAACCATGCAATCAAAAAAGTTTCTTTTTTGATTGCATGGGAATGAATAAAGAAAGGTTCTATGATACCGCATCAAATCATGATACTATATCCAATCTAGAAACTTGGTTCTTCCCAGAATTTGTGCTACTTTTTGATGTATATAAAATTAAACCTTGGATCATCCCAATCAAATCACTCTTTTTTCATTTTTCTATAAATGAAAAAAGTAAAAGCATTAACGTAAATCCAAAGAAATCATCTAATAAAAAAAAAGATCGTGAATTAGGAAATTCCAAGCAGGAAGAGAATGAACAACAGGTCCAAGGAAATCTTGTATGGAATCTACGAAAAATAAAAAAAGAAAATCAAAAAACTGTTGAAGAAGATTACGCAAGATTAGAAATGAAAAAGGTTCTAAAAAAGAAACAATATAAGAGCAAGAATGAAATGGAACTAGATTTCTTTTTGAAAAAATATTTACTTTTTCAACTAAGATGGGCTGATCCCTTGAAGAAAGAAATAATGAAAAATATCAGGATATATTGTCTCCTACTTAGACTAAGAAATCCAAAGGAAATTGCTATATCTTCGATTCAAAGAGGTGAAATAAATATAGATGAAATGCTGATTCAAAAGGACCTAGTTCTTGCAGAATTGATAAGAAAGGGAATATTTATTATTGAACCAATTTGTCTATCTATACAAAGGAAAGGAAAATATATTATATATCAAACTATGGATATTTCATTGGTCGATAAGAAAAAGCATCAAACAAAGAAAAAATACACAAAAAAAAGATATATTGAGAAAGGGGGGTTTGAAAAATCCATTGCACGACACAGCAACATATTTTTGAGTGGAGACAAAAATCATTATGATTTACTTGTTCCTGAAAATATTCTATCTCCCAGACGTCGTAGAGAATTTCGAATTCGAATTTGTTTAAATTCCCGGAATTTTCATGTTGTGGATAGAAATACAAGATTTTGCAATGAAAACAAAATAAGAAACTGTGGACAATTTTTGAATGAGAACAAACATATTAATACAGATAGAAAAGATTTCATGAAATTCAAATTGTTTCTTTGGCCCAATTTTCGATTAGAAGATGTAGCTTGTATGAATCGCTATTGGTTTGATACCAATAACAGCAGTCGTTTCAGTATGTCAAGAATACATATGTATTCACAATTGAGAATGAATTCAATTCCAATGAAAAATGAAAAAAATCTATAGTGGATTTCCTACATATCGTGTAACATATTTGGTAGATTCATAGATGAAAGCCGAAACATATACACTGTGTAACATTCTACTACATGATGCTGATTTCATAGTGTAATTTCATAGTGTATCAATTTTCATTAGGAATAACGGAATCCTTTTAAGTAAAATAAAAAGAAATTGTTTTCTTTTGTGAATACATATATGTTTTGTATATTTGGATCAAATATACAAAACATAGAAACATAAACCACATAAAGAAAAAACAAAGTAGTATATGAATGAAATCCAATTTTGATGTATACTAGATGAAAATAACTGACATAAGAAATATTATTATTTTTCCTGATCCGTAAAATTCACAGAAAAGAAAGATAGAAATCTTAATTTATGGTCAAAAATTCATTCATCTCAGTTATTACACAAGAAGAAAAAGAAGAAAATAGTGGGTCTGTTGAATTTCAAGTATTCCATTTCACCAGTAAGATACGGAGACTTACTTCACATTTAGAATTGCACAAAAGAGATTTTTTATCGCAAAGAGGTCTACGAAGAATTCTGGGAAAACGTCAACGATTATTGACTTATTTGTCAAAGAAAAAGAAAGTGCGTTATAAGAAATTAATGGATCAGTTAGATATTCGGGAACCAAAAACTCGTTAATTAAATTGGAATTTCTTATTATTTTATTCTTATTATCATTATCCTTGTTATTTTTTATTTTTTTCATTCTTTTCTTATTTTATTAGTTTCAGTTATTATTTTTTTTCTATTTTTCATTTTCATAATCTAATGAAATAATGAATTAAGGAAAAAAATATGACTGTACCGGCTACAAGAAAAAATTTCATAATAGTCAATATGGGTCCTCACCACCCATCAATGCATGGTGTTCTTCGGCTGATCGTTACTCTGGATGGTGAAGATGTTATTGACTGTGAACCTATATTGGGCTATTTACACAGAGGGATGGAAAAAAATAGCGGAGAACCAAACAATTATACAATATTTGCCTTATGTAACATGTTGGGATTATTTAGCTACTATGTTCACAGAAGCAATAACAGTAAATGCACCAGAACGATTGGAAAGTGTTCAAGTGCCTAAAAGGGCCAGTTATATTAGAGTTATTATGCTGGAGCTGAGCCGTATAGCCTCCCATTTGTTATGGCTTGGCCCTTTTATGGCCAATATTGGTACACAGACTCCCTTTTTCTATATTTTAAGAGAGAGGGAATGAATATATGATCTATTCGAAGCCGCCACAGGTATGCGGATGATGCATAATTCTTTCCGCATCGGAGGAGTAGCTGCGGATTTACCTTATGGCTGGATAGATAAATGTTTTGATTTCTGTGATTCTTTTTTAACAGAAGTTGTTGAGTATCAAAAGCTCATTACGCGAAATCCCATCTTTTTGGAACGAGTTGAAGGAGTGGGCATTATTGGTGGGGAGGAGACAATAAATTGGGGTTTATCAGGACCAATGTTACGAGCTTCTGGAATCCAATGGGATCTTCGTAAAGTTGATCGCTATGAGTGTTACAATAAATTTGATTGGGAAGTCAAATGGCAAAAAGAAGGCGATACATTAGCTCGTTATTTAGTAAGAATCGGTGAAATGCAAGAATCCATAAAAATCATTCAACCGGCTCTAGAAGGAATTCCTGGAGGACCTTATGAAAATTTAGAAAACCGGCGTTTTCATAGGACAAAGGATTCCGAATGGAATAATTTTGAATATAGATTTATTACTAAAAAACTTTCACCCAATTTTGAATTGTTAAAACAAGAACTTTATGTAAGGGTAGAGGCCCCAAAAGGAGAATTAGGAATTTCTTTAATAGGAGATAGTAGTGTTTTCCCCTGGAGATGGAAAATTCGTCCACCCGGTTTCATCAATTTGCAAATTCTTCCCCAGCTAGTTAAAAGAATGAAATTGGCTGATATAATGACGATACTAGGTAGTATAGATATCATTATGGGAGAAGTTGATCGTTGAAATGATAATTGATACGACAGAAGTACAAACTATTAATTCTTTTTATAGATTAGAATCCTTAAAAGAAGTCTATGAATTTATATGGATTTTTGTCCCCATTTTAATCCTTGTCTTAGGAATCACAATGGGGGTATTAGTCATTGTGTGGTTAGAAAGAAAGATATCTGCAGCAATACAACAACGTATTGGGCCTGAATATGCCGGCCCGTTAGGAATTCTTCAAGCTTTAGCGGATGGGACCAAACTACTTTTGAAGGAGGATCTTCTTCCATCTAGAGGTAATATTCGTTTATTTAGGGTCGGACCCTCTATAGGGTTTATATCAATTCTACTAAGTTATTTAGTAATTCCTTTTGGATATCACCTTGTTTTAGCTGATCTCAGTATAGGTGTTTTTTTATGGATTGCCTTTTCAAGTATTGTCCCCATTGGTCTTCTTATGTGAGGATATGGATCAAATAATAAGTATTCCTTTTCAGGCGGTCTACGAGCTGCAGCTCAATCGATTAGTTATGAAATACCATTAACTCTATGTGTGTTAGCAATATCTCTACGTGTGATTCGGTGGAACATGAACTCTTTTTTATCTATTTCTAGAAAATAGATAAAAAATGAATTGAGATTTCAATACTATAAAATAGAAATCTAATTCATAGAATTCAATATGTAAATATGAATATCAAAGAATAAAAGAAATATTTTTTTTTTCATTAATGACTACTATCCCAGATACGTCATGGTCCGGAATTTTTCGGACTACAAGATCAAATCAGATTATAGAACAGGACTTAATAAGTAACGTTCAACAAATTGGGATTCATTTATCCACAGATTTTTATCTCCCTTTTGAACTCATTTCTATAATTCTTTTAGTTTCTTTGATAGGTGCAATTACTATGGCTCGTCAATAATAGAATTCTAATATAATAAGAAATAAGAACTTCCTTTTTTAAAATTAAAGAATGAAAATGGATTTAATCTATTTTGTTTCAATCTACTGTGAATATCTTCTTTTGTTATGTAATTCTTCTAGTCTAGTCAACTGAATCGGTTTCATTTTTGTTCATATTGAAATCAATCGAGATAGATGAGGGATTTATCAATGATGTTAGAGCATGTACTTTTTCTAAGTGTTTATTTATTTTCTATCGGTATCTATGGACTGATCACAAGCCGAAACATGGTTAGAGCACTTATGTGTCTTGAGCTTATACTGAATTCGGTGAATCTAAATCTTGTCACATTTTCCGATATATTTAATAGTCGGCAATTCAAAGGAGAAATATTCTCAATCTTTGTTATAGCTATTGGGCTAGCTATTGTTTCGTCGATCCATCGTAACAGAAAATCAACTCGTATCAATCAATCGAATTTGCTGAATAATTAGTTAGAATTCTTCTATTTTCACATAGAAATCAAAACATAAGACTTTTAGATAGAATATTCTAAATAGAATCTAATAGAATTAGAATAATAATATAATATTAGAATATTTTTATTTTTCTTTCTTCTCTTTTTTCATATAGATTTATGATTTATAGTTACGAACTTATTCTATAACTAACCTAATAACAAACGTATTTATCTGATATTCTGATATATAATATATCAGAATATCCTTAATTTAATTCTATTTCTATATAATAGAAAGATAGGAAAATTCACATGAATTGAATTTGTAAACTCATATTTAATGATTATTGAAATGGAAATCAAAGTATCTTGGCCCTTTCTCATAAACAGATTAGAAAATCTATTGATTCTTCAAATTTTGATAAATCATTGATTCGTCTGGTGTCTACAATAGAAAATCTATGATTTATTTCATTTTCTTATCTTATTTTACCAGATCGAAAATCTTTTGTGTTCAAAACTGGAATTTATAGACCCAATGTCACATTCAGTAAAGATTTATGATACATGTATAGGATGTACCCAATGTGTTCGAGCTTGCCCCACGGATGTATTGGAAATGATACCTTGGGACGGATGTAAAGCTAAGCAAATTGCTTCTGCGCCAAGAACCGAGGATTGTGTAGGTTGTAAAAGATGTGAATCCGCTTGTCCAACGGATTTTTTGAGTGTCCGTGTTTATTTATGGCATGAAACAACTCGCAGCATGGGTCTTTCTTATTGATATGTGACAAAAAACTCCACTTGAATCATTTGATTCCTCTTTACCGACAAAACCTCGTGCTCGGGAGAAGAATAATCTATTTTCTTTTCTCGAGTACGGACTTTTCTGGTCTAATTTTATCTTGTCTTTATCACGAGTTCTTTTCCTTGGTTAACAATACTTCTTGTTTTGCCCATATTCGCGGGTTCTTCAATTGTCTTTTTCCCTCATAAGGGAAATAAAGTGTATAGGTGGTATACTCTATGTATATGTATCCTAGAGCTCCTTCTAATGACCTATGTATTTTGTTATCATTTCCAATTGGACGATCCATTAATCCAATTGAAGGAGGATTATAAATGGATCAATCTTTTTGATTTTCACTGGAGACTGGGAACCGATGGACTTTCCATAGGACCCATTTTACTGACAGGATTTATCACTACTTTAGCTACTTTAGCAGCTTGGCCAGTTACTCGAAATCCGCGATTCTTCTATTTCTTGATGTTAGCAATGTATAGTGGCCAAATAGGATCATTTTCTTCTCGAGACCTTTTCCTTTTTTTCATCATGTGGGAATTAGAATTAATTCCTGTTTACTTACTTTTATCCATGTGGGGAGGAAAAAAACGCCTGTACTCGGCTACAAAGTTTATTTTGTGCACTGCCGGAGGTTCCATTTTTCTCTTAATAGGAGTTCTAGGTATGGGTTTATATGGTTCCAATGAACCAACATTAGATTTAGAAAAATTAGCTAATCAATCGTATCTTGCAGCATTGGAAATAATACTCTATTTTGGTTTTCTTATTGCTTATGCTGTCAAATCGCCGATGATACCCCTACATACATGGTTACCAGATACCCACAGGGAAGCACATTACAGTACATGTATGCTTTTAGCTGGAATATTATTAAAGATGGGAGCATATGGATTGATTCGGATCAATATGGAATTATTAGCTCACGCTCATTCTAGATTATCTCCCTGGTTGGTGATAGTAGAAATAATACAAATCATTTATGCAGCTTCAACTTCTCTTGGTCAACGCAATTAAAAAAAAAAACGTATTGCCTATTCTTCCGTATCTCACATGGGTTTCCTAATTATAGGAATTGGTTTTTATCCTGATTTCGTTCTCCCGTTATCGGTTTACAAGGTACAAGTTCTATTATCTAATTTATCTAATTATTTTTATAGATACTAATTCTTTTTTTAGATTCAATACTAAATTTCATTAATTGGAAAGAAAGTCTTAGAATTCTTTGACTTTCATATTTTCACGATTCTTCGTTGTACAATGAAAAAAAAGGGAAGGGTGAATTATAATTGTAATGAGATACATCTAAAGTTTTTGAGAACCTTTTGAATAATTCCTCTATTTAAACGGTTCTCAAAAACTCGCACAAATTTTCATTGCATTGTGTATCAGACGATTTTTTTATGTATTCTTCATGTATTTTCTTTTATTCAATTATATATTCATTGGAATGAACCATAACTATGGAACCCAATTCCTAAAATATTGATCCCAAAATAGCATATCCAAATTAGGAGAAATCCTATAGAAGCTACAAATGCCGAATTTGTCCCTTGATCTTGCAATTTTGGATTTGTTCTAGTATGTAAATAAATTGCAAATATGGTCCAAGTAATAAATGCCCAAGTTTCCTTAGGGTCCCAATTCCAATAAGAACCCCATGCTTCATTAGCCCATACTGCTCCAGAAAGAATGCCTATGGTTAAAAAGGTAAACCCTAAACTAATGACACGATAACTCCAATAATCCAAACGCTGAATTAATTGATATTTGTAAAAATTTTGAAATGAGAAGAAAGAAGTATTTTTTAATACACTTCCTTTTTGGTTCAAATATTCCATATCACCAAAGAAAAACGACTTCCTTAAACTGAAAAAATTCTTGTTTTTCAAAAAAGAATCGATTCTTTTTTGAAATGTAATCACTATAAGAGCAACTGATAATAATGATCCGCATAAAAGAGCTGCATAGCTCAATAGCATCATACTGACATGCATCATTAACCACTGAGATTGTAGAGCAGGTACTAATATTGCGGGTTGATGCATTTCAGTTGAAAGACCTGACGTGGCGAAACCTTGGGTAAAAATGGCACTTGGTGCAGTTATTGCGCTTAAATCATTTTTATGATTCCCAAGATACGGAATCATATGAATAATGGATAAACTCCATGAAAGGAAGATTAATGATTCGTATAAATTACTTAAGGGAAAATGTCCCGAAGAAATCCAACGAATAACTAAAAACCCTGTTATAGAGAAAAAAGTAGCTATCATCCCTTTTTCTGACGAATTATGTAATCCTTCGATTTCGTAGACTAATAAGTTCATCAAATGAATCAGAATCACAATTGAGATGATCGAAAAGGAAATATGAGTTAATATATGTTCTAAGGTTGCAAATATCATAAAGAAGAGTCCCTTTTAAATAATTGAAATCGGGGAGGGGATTAAATAGAATCTAAAAGAGAATATTTAAAATATTCTCTTTTAGATTCTATTAGATCTATTGTGTCTATATTATTAATATGAATAATTCTTTATGCCGCCACTCGGACTCGAACCGAGATGCTCTAGCACTGCTTCCTAAGAGCAGCGTGTCTACCAATTTCACCATGGCGGCTTACCTTAAATAATCTTAAATAATAATAATATAGAATATATATATATAGTAAATTCATGTTGAATTGTCGATATTCAATAGAGTTTAGGAAACAATGAAGAAAGATGCATTTTCATTCATCTGGAAATGTTAAATATAAAGAAAATATCAATAATACTTAATTAGTATCTTCGTAAGTTCAGTTTGAATAATCAACTTTTCCGTACTAGAAACTAGAAACCTAGCTCTTGTTTATCCAGAAGAGTCATAACTCAATAGTTTCGTTCTCAGTCGGGGTATAAAATTCATAATTCTTTTCTAACGATTTTGAGATCCAACACCTTAGTATAAAGTAGAATGAAATATTCAGATTCTTCCTTGTCTATCGTAATTGTGCTTTTCTATTTTGAAAAGCACAATTCATAGGAAAGAAAAAACCATTTCACGAATTCAATATCAATCAATAGAAATTGAAATAAATAGAATAAAATAGAACATAAACAATAAAAAGAAGAAAATAACTAAAATAGAATAGAATAGAATAGAGATATATAAAGACTATAAAAAATCGAAAAAAAATGCTAAAAAAGAATAAAATACACAATACTGAGTACTTTGAATCAAGTAGACAGAAAGATTCTTATTTTTCATATTACCTAGCTCTAACTAATATGAGAAGTGAAATACAAATATAATTTAGTAAAATTGAATCATTTGTCTTACAATTCAAAAATGGAAATTTGGAAGTTCTTTGAAACATGTCAATTAAGATTTTTCCAAGACTTTTTTTTGTCGCACAAAAAAACTTTTTGACTGTCCGGTGGAAACAGATTTAGCTAAAGAAAAAGCTTTTACTGCCTCTAAAGATCCTTTTTTTTTCCAAAGATTTCTACGAATATGCTTTTTTGACATAGAAGTACGTTTTTTTGGAACTGCCATTCAAAAGGTAGGTTACTACTTTTTATCGTTGTATGTGAAAGACATATATTGTTCAATAGAAATTACTCTTTATTAGTCATTATCTATACTTAATTCCATAAATTTCAAAAATCCCTCAAGAATATCATAACATACAAATAGAAAAAAATAATAAAAGAAAAGAAAAATATTCTAAAATGATTCTATTTTATATTTTAATAGACAAATAGATTTCTATTTTCTATCTTCATTCTGATATTTACATAATGTAATAATCATATACGTATTTTATATTTCTTGTTTTCTAAAGGAATATATACAAAAAGAATATACAAAATTAAAGTAATTTAATTTGAATATTTCTATTTATTAATAAATAGAAATATATATAATATACATAATACATACAAATCACAAATATATAATATACAAATATATATATAATATAAATAGAATATGAATATTCTATCTTAATATTCATATTTAATATTCAG